CCCCTTTTTTTGAGACTAGGATCTCATTTTTATTGAGATGTCGTTCTCTTTTTTATTTCATTTCTACTTCCTATCTCGAAAAGTTTTTCTCCTCTTTGATTTCTTGGCTATATTCTTTCATCTTCTATAGGAAACCCGTACTCGTATTTGGTCCAATCAGAAACGATTCTATCATTTCTGTATCCGCAATTCAATATAGATAGATATATACCACGTATATATGTCTCTCTTCTGCTCGTTTTTCCCATGCAATTTGGAATACTTGAACGGTCGATTCTTTTTTTCGTCTGAGCTTCCATCTTTACGAATCAGAGCGCAAGAATGTCTCATTATTTAGAAAATTCCATTTAGAAATAGAAATATATATGATATGGAATAAAATAGAGAAGTGTAATAAAAAGACTTTCAAATATCATTTGAAAGCAAAAACGAAAACGATTTAATCTAAAAATCTATCGAATCTAATATTAAACTATATATACTATACTTGTGCTATATAATTGTGATGTGAGAAAAATAAATCGAAATTATATATCGATAGATTAATCGGTTATATTCTATGGTAAGTATGAGTATTGAATATTTCCCTTCAATTCTATATTTAGTATATTTTTTCTATATTCTCTTTTTTCTATATTCATATTCATTATAACTAGCTAATATGAAAATATGAATCGCTAAAAATATTAATTAATAGCTAAGATGACAATAGTTTATTGAATCCCTATGCGGGTAGAATTTCGATTATGTGAGCCTGCTTAGCTCAGAGGTTAGAGCATCGCATTTGTAATGCGATGGTCATCGGTTCGATTCCGATAGCCGGCTTTTCTCTATTTATTTTCTTCGAGTTTTTACATGATTGAGAATGTTACTTTGAAATCCGAAATCAAAGAATATTTTAGTGAAAATATATTTTTTATCTTATAGGAACTGCCAACCATGTCATGAAAAAAATCCCCTTTTATCTATGTTTTTATCTATATAGAATCTCTATATTCTATTCTATATTCTATATAGTATATATAGAATAGAAAGGTCTGGATTATATATAGAATAGAAGGGTCTGGATTATATATAGAATAGAAGGGTCTGGATATTTGTCCCATTCATCTAATTATTCTTTAGAGTACAAGTACACTACTTACGTAAACTTCGCTTCATTTATCATTTAGTTCAGTTTTAGTTTAGGTTTATTCTGTAAAATGAAATTTCATCAATAAGAATTCAATATAAATAAGAATAAGGAGTCTTTATGTCGCGTTACCGGGGACCTCGTTTCAAAAAAATACGCCGCCTGGGAGCTTTACCGGGACTAACTAATAAAAGGCCTGGGGCCGGAAGTGATCTTAGAAACCAATCACGTTCCGGGAAAAAATCTCAATATCGTATTCGTCTAGAAGAAAAGCAAAAGTTGCGTTTTCATTATGGTCTTACAGAACGACAATTACTTAAATATGTTCGTATCGCCGGCAAAGCCAAGGGGTCAACAGGTCAGGTTTTACTCCAATTACTTGAAATGCGCTTGGATAACATCCTTTTTCGGTTGGGTATGGCTCCGACTATTCCCGGAGCCCGTCAATTAGTTAACCATAGACATATTTTAGTCAATGGTCGTATAGTAGATATACCAAGTTATCGCTGCAAACCCCGAGATATTATTACGGCGAGGGATGAACAAAACTCTAGAGCTCTGATTCAAAATTCTTTCGATTCATCCTCTCAGGACGAATTGCCAAAACATTTGACTCTTCAACCATTTCAATATAAAGGATTAGTAAATCAAATAATAGATAGTAAATGGGTCGGTTTGAAAATAAATGAATTGCTAGTCGTAGAATATTATTCGCGTCAGACCTAAACCTAACGAAAAAAAAATAAAAAATCACAGGGGTTCGGACAATTTCGATCCCTTTCGTCGAAGTCGTCGAAGGGAATTAACCTAAGGTTAAGATAAATAATAAGGGTTTGATCCGGATTTTTATCCATTTAGGTATCATAGAACGAGAGGGAGGTTTTCATTCCTTGTCTACTCTTTTCCTTTCAGTATTTTCCGTGCCACAGCAATTAGGAATAGAGAATCTATATCAAAGAAAGGTCTAACTGTTGCTGTTGCGTTGGAATATAATCTTATCTAGTGCTATTTGACTCTTTTGGTTAGTAAGATCTGTGAATTAGATGAAGGTACGGAAAGAGAGGGATTCGAACCCTCGGTAAACAAAAGCCTACATAGCAGTTCCAATGCTACGCCTTCAACCACTCGGCCATCTCTCCTACATCATGATTATGACCCAAAAACCGAGTGAATAGCGAGCCATTCCTAGTAGATTATTGCATAGGAGAACGACCAATCAATTCTAATTCTAACTAGAAAAATAGATCAATTTTCATCAAAGTAAAAGAAAGATCTTTCTTTTGAGGTTCTGCGGATAAATAAATAGAAAATATGAAAACTGTTAGAAACATTCTATTCATGTTTGCAAAACCAACATTCGCCTCTTTTTCTGTTATTTTATACCGGTACCGGAGGGCAATCACTAAATTAGAACGAATCCGCTGATTGATGGGTCTATTTTTTGCACTTCGATTAATGGATCTCTTTAGATCACGATTCTATTTAGACTATGATTACATATCTTAATAATTCTCAAATTCCTTTCCAGTCCAGTTTTAGAGTTCTCCCTGAACAACAAACCCTACCCTATAAGATCTATTATAAAAGATCTATTATAAATAATAAATATTCAGAAAAATTATATATAGAGTTGATTGTATAGTGTCCTATGACAAAACAATCGGGTTTTTACATCGCAGAATGGTTATTCGATCCTTTTTCTTCTTTGGATGAGAATTAAATAAAAAAATTTTCGTTATTATAATCTGTAACTTCAATTAAATTGGAATACTTTCTTTTGTTGGTATACTACTCCATTTACATTAGGATGAAATCGAAGCGTACTCCAATATTTCTTTATTTGTTTTTTTCGATTCCTGTCAATAAAGGAACAATTTGAATAAATACAGGTCCCTTTTTCTTAATGAATCTGTTTTTATGTTATTTCGTACTGTACAATTATTTTCTTTGTGGGATCGGTTTACCACGAGAGGTAATGAGAATAATTATAGAATGGATTGCTACCTATGCCTAGATCGCGGATAAATGGAAATTTTATTGATAAGACCTTTTCAATTGTAGCCAATATCTTATTACGAATAATTCCGACAACTTCAGGCGAAAAAGAGGCATTTACCTATTACAGAGATGGTGCGATTTGATTCTTTTTTTATTGCTCTCAATCTTACGAGAAAGACGCAGGATTTGGGATCGGGATAGAAATAAAAATTTTGAAAAAAAAAATCTACGCTTGTTGAAGGTAAAGTTTGGAAATAGAACAATTCCTTCTGTCGTGTATCCTCCATTAATGCAACCCCGGATGCTATGGTTTAATTGTCGACTCTAGTATTGAGCGAAAGGCTACACCTATAGGTTCTGTATTTACAGGTCAACCCTACTCCACCAGTACCAATAGGCCACATAGGGGAAGAAGCACTACACCTAGGAATCAACAACACGAAAACTTTGTTATAAAGTATCCCGATCCTGATAAGGATCGTAACTAACAAGAATGGTCGGGACAACAAACATCCGTCTCGTTTGTATTTTGGATACCTGTATAACCATCGAAGGCTGTTGAAGTGACTAATTCCTGGAAATTCTGAGGCGTTTAGAACAAATAAATTGTTGGAGTTATATTTTCTATCTAGTATCAACACGTTTGATCTTAAGAAAAGATCTCTCGCAGTAAGGTTGGCTAGAGATTTCTTGTAAAAACACTAGCCCTACTCAGTTCATAATGATAATAAATATTTTCCTCTTTTTTGTTTTTGATTCCCTGTTTTATTTTCATTATGCACATAAAAGAGGAGCCGTATGAGATGAAAATCTCATGTACGGTTCTGGAACGGAGATTCTTTGAATTGAATGACGACCGTAACGGATGTCAGCTCAATCCGAAGGAAATTATGCGGAAGCTTTACAGAATTATTATGAAGCTATGCGACTAGAAATTGATCCCTATGATCGAAGTTATATACTCTATAACATAGGACTTATCCACACAAGTAACGGAGAACATACGAAAGCTCTGGAATATTATTTTCGAGCGCTAGAGCGAAATCCGTTCTTACCACAAGCTTTTAATAATATGGCTGTGATCTGTCATTACGTGCGACTATCTCCACTATAGAAAGAAAAAAGGAAAGAGGGATTAAATCCGCTAGTAAATACTAGAAACAAAAAGGGCTTTCTACATATGAATCGTCTAAAACAACGATTTTTATCAGCTGTAGCAAAGAAAGAAACTTCATAGAAGTTGAAATTTAAAGTGAAGAAAGAGATATGCCTAGCTGTTTTATTCTATGGATAAAGAATCTAATTGATAGAGCAAGCATCGTAAAGATCAATTAGCGAGGTTTTGGGCCGAGACAATAATAACTGCTTACTAATGCCATGATGTGAGATAAGCATTAGGAATCAACTTATGTAATAGAGTTGATCCACTAAGGTATTGAGCAGCGGTGTAGGATCAGATCCCAAAGATAGTAAGTCTTTTTCTTATGAATGAAAGTCTTTTTCAAAAATTCTATATAATATATATATATATTTTATATTATCTAATATTATCTAAATAAATTTAGATATGAAACCGAGATAGTTACCTTTCAAAAAACTATAACGATTAGGGATAGGGATAAATGCCTATGCTTTATTCTTCGGAAGGTGGGAGAAAAGATAAAACTAAAACAGATTCTTAATCCAAATTTAAGATTTCAGTTTAAAACTCATGTCATTAACTTCTTTTGGTTAACCCCTTAAAACCAGATAGATCTATGAAAAATCTTGTTTTGTTAGATATGGTAGATTAAATGAAATGGGATACCAAAAGAATTGACTGCTGAGCCGTATGAGGTAAGAAACTCTCAAGTACGGTTCTAAGGGAAGG